AAGAATGGATTTGAAAATGCTATAAAAAATGAAATGTCACAATATTTTTTTTATCCATGTCAAAGTGATGGAAAAGAAAAAATATCTTTTACGTACCCACCTAGTTTGTCAACAGTTGTTGAAATGATGCAAAGAAAAATGTCTCTCTTGACAACAGAAAAACTCTCTGATGAATTGAATAATTATTGGAATTCCACTAATGAAAAAAAAAGAAAGAACCTAAGCAAGAAATTTTTTAATAGTGCAAAAGCTCTAGATAAGAGATTTCTTGCTATAGATGTAATCGAAAAAAGGATTCGATTGGGTAATGATGAGACTAAAAAAAAACACTTACCTAAAATATATGACCCTTTCTTGAACGGACCCTATCGCGGACGAATGGAAAACAGTTTTTCGTTCTTAATCAAAAATAAAACTTACACAAAAAATGACATTTGGATAAATAAGATTCACGGTATCCTTTTTCATATTAATTATTCAGAACTTGAACAGAAAATGGATATGTTTGATAGAAAATCATTCTCAACTGAAATTAGTTCTATTTTGAACTTAATCAGTCAATTTTCTGGAAAAGGAAAATCAGTATCAAGTTTTCATTTTAAGCGACTTTTTTCATTTCCAAAACATGAACAAATAAGAATTACTTCAGAAGATGAAAAAAAAAAAATGAAATTCTTATTTGACGCAGTTATAACTGATCCGAACGATAAAACTATTGTAAATAGAAAAAAATCGATTGGGATAAAAGAAATCAGGAAAACAGTTTCTCCATCGTCATACAAATTTATTGACGAGTTGGAAAAAATCGAAGGAGAAAAGGAAGAGGAAGAAAAGAAAAAAAACAAAGAAAATGAAGCCGAGGATTTTCAAATTCGTTCAAGAAAATCCAAACGTATAGTGATTTTTATTAATAAGAACTCAAAGAATGACAATACTTCTACCGATAACCAGGATAGTAATAAAAAATCTAAAAAAAGGGTAGAAGAAGAATTAGCTTTAATACGTTATGTACAACAATCGGATTTTCGTCGAGACATAATAATAAGAGCTATACGCGCTCAAAGACGTAAAACAGTTATTTGGAAACTCTTTCAAGCAAACGCGCATTCTCCTCTTTTTTCGGACAAATTGAAGAAATACTCTTGGTTTTCTTTTACTATTTTGGAGCCAATGAAAATCTTTTTTTATTTTAAAAAAGGGATGTGGAAAAACAGAGAATTACAAATTTCGGATTATGCGGAAGACGAGACAGAAAAAAGGCAGAGGGAAGAGGAGCAAAAAAGAAAAGAATATGACCAAGATGAAGAAAAGCGTATGGAAATAGCAGAAACCTGGGATAGCATTGTATTTGCTCAAGGAGTAAGGGGTATTTTATTATTAACCCACGCGATTCTTAGAAAATATATTCTATTTACTTTATTGATAATAACTAAAAATATTCTTCGTATGCTATTCTTTCAAATTCCCGAATGGTCGCAGGATTTAAAAGATTTGAATAGAGAAATACATATTAAATGTACTTATGATGGCGTTCCATTATCAGAAACAGAATTTCCAAAAAACTGGCTCTCAGAAGGTATTCAGATAAAGATACTATTTCCTTTTCGTCTGAAACCTTGGCACAGATCGAAGCTACGATCCCCCCAAAAAGAAAAGGATCCAACGAAAACGAAAAAAAAAGCGCAAAAACAAAAAAAAGAAGTCAATTTTTGCTTTTTAAGCACTTGGGGAATGGAAGTTGAATTGCCTTTTGGTTCTCCTATCTCATTTGACTTTTCATTTTTTTTTGATCCTATTTTTAAAGAACTAAAAAAAAGAATTAAAAATTTGAATTGTTTTTTTTTTCTATTTCTAAAAGTTTTAACCGAAAAAAAAAAAAAAATTCTAAATGTTTCAAAAGAAAGAATAAAATGGATTATGAAAACGATTCTATTTAAAAAAGAAAAAATTCTAAAAGAAATAAGAAAAAAATTATCAAAAAGAAACCAAATTACTTTATTTGAATTGAGAGAAATCTATGAAGTGAGTGAAACTCAAAAAGATTCAATAATCAGTAATAGTAATCGAATGAGCTACGAATCGTCCATTCCAATTCAATCTATTAATTGGACAAATTTTTCATTGACAGAAAAAAAAATAAAAGATCTGAATGATCGAACAAAGACAATCATAAAACAAATAGAAAAAATTACAAAAAATAAGAAAAAGGGGTTTCGAACTCCAGAGATAAATATTAGTTTTAACAAAACATGTTTTGATGATAAAAAAAAAAGATTCGAATCCCCCCAAACTATTTGGTCGATATTAAAAAGAAGAAATATTCGATCAATCCACAAATCATATTTTGTTTTTCAATTTTTCATTGAAAGGATATCTATAGATATCTTTCTATGTATCATTAATATTCCTAGCATGAATGTCCAACTTTTTGTTGAATCAACAAAAAAAATTATTAATAAATACACTTACCATAATGAAGCAAATGAAAAGAGAATTGATAAAACAAATAAAAAGATAATTCAATTTATTTCGATTATAAAAAAATCAATTTCTAATATTGGTAATTCACAGATTTTTTGTGATGTACCCTCTTTCTCACAAGCATATGTATTTTACAAATTATCACAAACCCAAGTTATTGACTTATCTAAATATAAGTTAAGATCTGTTTTTCAATATCCTGGAACATCTCTTTTTCTTAAGAATGAAATAAAGGAGTATTTGGGGGGGATACAAGAAATGTGCCAGTCCAAATTAAAACATAAGAAGACTCACAATTCTGTAATGAATCAATGGAAAAATTGGTTAAGGGTTCATTATCAATATGATTTATCTCAGAGGTCTATATTAGTATCACAAAAATGGCGAAATAGAATCAATGAATATCGTATGGTTCAAAAAAAAAAAAAAGATTTAAGAAAATGTGATTCATATGAAAAAAACCGATTAATTCTTTACAAAAAACAAGAAGTAAACTTATTAACAAATCGAAAAAAAAAAATTAAAAAACAATATAGATATGATCTTTTATCATATAAATCTCTTAATTATGCAGATAAGAAAGACTCATCTGTTTCTCGATATAGATCACCATTACAAGCCAATAATGACAAAACATTTTCTTATAATTACAGCACGCGTAAACGAAAATTATTTGATATGGAAGATGATATCCCTATCAAGAATTATATAGGGGAAGATGGTATTATAGATATGGAAAAAAACCTGGATAGACAGTATTTTGATTGGGGACTTCTGAATTTTGATCTTAGAAATAAGATAGATATTGAGGCCTGGATTGATACCGATTATTATCTTATGATTCACCAAGAAATCAACCCGTCCAATCAAAAAAGTTTTTTTTTTGATTGGATGGGAATGAATGTAGAAATACTAAATCGTTCCATATCGAATCTGGAACTTTGGTTCTTCTCAAAATTTGTAAAATTTTATAAAACATATACAAGTAAACCATGGATCATACCAATCCAATTCCTTTTTTTCAATTTTAATGTAAAAAAAAATGATAATGAAAATAAAAGTATCACCAGAAAGAAAAAAATAGATATTTTTAGACCACCATCACAAAAAATAAAATACAAGAACAATATAGAAGAACTAAATTTCTTACTAAGAAGGTATTTGCGTTTTCAATTGAAATGGAATAATTGTTTAGATGAAAAAATAATGAATAATATCGAAATATATTGTCTCTTGCTTAGACTGACAAATCTAAAAGACGTTACTATTTCCTCGATTCAAAAAGGAGATCTAAGTCTAGATATTATGATGATTCAGGATTTACTCCTTCCACAATTGATGAAAAATAACGGAACATTTGTTGTCGAACCAGTTCGTCTGTCTATAAAAAACAATGGACAATTTTTTATGTATCAAACCATAGGCGTTTCATTAATTCATAAAAGTAAGCACAAATTTCAATTTCATCAAAGATACCCAGAAAAAAGCTATGTTGATAAGACGAATTTTGATGAACCCATTACAAGACATCAAAAGATGACTGAAAATAAAGAAAAAAATCATTATGATTTGCTTGTTCCTGAAAATATTTTATCCTCTAGACGTCGTAGAGAATTGAGAATTCTAATTTGTTTCAATTCTGGGAATCGAGGTGGTATGCATCAAAATACGGCATTTTACAATGGGAATAAAGTAAATAATTTCTGTCAAGTTTTTGCTAAAAGGAAATATCTTGATAGAGATAAAAAAAAACGAATTTATTTAAAATTATTTCTTTGGCCAAATTATCGCGTAGAAGATTTAGTTTGTATGAATCGATATTGGTTTGATACCAATAATGGCAGCCGTTTCAGTATGGTAAGGATACAAATGTATCCACGATTGAAAATTCGTTAATCTATATTTTAATTTCTTCTCTTTCTCGTAACATATCTGGTCTGCGAAGACAAATAAATACACACACGCATTGTCTTCCCTTACCTTCTATTTGGAGACATGATCCTAATTGAATGATGTATCCATTCGATCTAGAAATGAATCAAACAAAATCTTCTTAATTTTTTTATTTTAAAATAAAAATTTTTTATTTTCTGAATGCATAAACATTGAATTGAATTGATTATTAATAAGAAATTCTATTTGAAAAAAAAAATTAGGAATCCTTAAGGAAATTAAGATTATTATATATAGCAAATTCAAAAAATAGTGTCATTATTATTATTACTGATCAAAAAAAAATATCTATCTATCTATTCTTCTATCCATCTATATAGATATATATAGATAAAAAAAAAGAGGAGAGGAAAGCTTTTGTTTTATGGTAAAAAATTCATTTAGACTAGTTATTTCACAAGAAAAAAAAGAAGAAAATCCGGGATCGGTTGAATTTCAAGTATTCAATTTCACCAATAAGATACGAAGACTTACTTCACATTTGAAATTGCACAGAAAAGACTACTTATCTCAAAGAGGTTTACGTAAAATTCTGGGAAAACGCCAACGACTACTGTCTTTTTTGTCAAAGATAAATGGAATACGTTATAAAAAATTAATTAATCAGTTGGATATTCGGGAGTCACAAACTCGTTAATTTGAAGAATCATTTTTTATTATTCGATTTATTAGATCTTGAATTTTGATGAACTTATTTTTGTTTTAAGCAATTCAATGAATCGAGGAAAAACCTATGAATGCCCCAGCTACAAGAAAAGACCTCATGATAGTCAATATGGGTCCTCAGCACCCATCAATGCACGGTGTTCTTCGACTCATTGTTACTCTAGATGGTGAAGATGTTATTGATTGTGAACCAATATTGGGTTATTTACACAGAGGGATGGAAAAAATTGCAGAAAACCGAACAATTATACAATATCTGCCTTATGTAACACGTTGGGATTATTTAGCTACTATGTTCCCCGAAGCAATAACCGTAAATGGACCGGAACAGTTAGGAAATATTCAAGTACCCAAAAGAGCCAGCTATATCCGAGTAATTATGTTGGAGTTGAGTCGTATAGCTTCTCACCTGCTATGGCTTGGACCTTTTATGGCAGATATTGGTGCACAAACTCCTTTCTTCTATATTTTCAGAGAAAGAGAATTAATATATGATCTATTCGAAGCTGCCACCGGTATGAGAATGATGCATAATTATTTTCGTATCGGAGGAGTAGCGGCTGATCTACCTCATGGCTGGATAGATAAATGTTTTGATTTCTGCGATTATTTTTTAACAGGGGTTGTTGAATATCAAAAACTTATTACGCAAAATCCTATTTTTTTAGAACGAGTTGAGGGAGTAGGCATTATTGGTGGAGAGGAAGTAATAAATTGGGGTTTATCAGGACCAATGCTTCGGGCTTCCGGAATAGAATGGGATCTTCGTAAAGTTGATCATTATGAGTGTTACGACGAATTGGATTGGGAAGTTCAATGGCAAAAAGAAGGAGATTCATTAGCCCGTTATTTAGTCCGAATTGGTGAAATGACGGAATCCATAAAAATTATTCAACAGGCTCTGGAAGGAATTCCCGGCGGGCCATATGAGAATTTAGAATTACGCTGCTTTGATTTTGATAGGGAAAAGGATCCAGACTGGAATGATTTTGAATATCGATTCATTAGTAAAAAACCTTCTCCGATTTTTGAATTGCCGAAACAAGAACTTTATGTGAGAGTTGAAGCACCAAAGGGAGAATTAGGAATTTTTCTAATAGGGAATAAGAATGGTTTTCCTTGGAGATGGAAAATTCGTCCACCAGGTTTTATCAATTTGCAAATTCTTCCTCAGTTAGTTAAAAGAATGAAATTGGCTGATATTATGACGATACTAGGTAGCATAGATATCATTATGGGAGAAGTTGATCGTTGAAATGATAATTTATACAACAGAAGTACAAGATATCAATTCTTTTTCCAGATTGGAATCTTTAAAAGAGGTCTATGGAATTCTATGGGTACTTGTCCCTATTTTGACTCTTGTATTGGGAATCACAATAGGTGTACTAGTGATTGTATGGCTAGAAAGAGAAATATCCGCAGGGATCCAACAACGTATTGGACCTGAATACGCCGGTCCCTTGGGAGTTCTTCAAGCTATAGCCGATGGAACAAAACTACTTTTCAAAGAAAATTTTCTTCCATCTAGGGGGAATATTCGTTTATTCAGTATCGGACCATCCATATCATTCATATCAATTCTAGTAAGCTATTCAGTAATTCCTTTTGGCTATAACTTTATTTTAGCTGATCTTAATATTGGTGTTTTTTTATGGATTGCTATTTCGAGTATTGCTCCCGTTGGACTTCTTATGTCCGGATATGGATCAAATAATAAATATTCCTTTTTGGGTGGTCTACGGGCTGCTGCTCAATCGATTAGTTATGAAATACCATTAACTCTATGTGTGTTATCAATATCTCTACGTGCGATTCGGTGAGACAGAAACTTTTCCATGCTTCTTTTTTTTCTAGGTTTTATAGGAAAGAAAAAGAAGTAGAATAAATTGAATAGATATCTTCATTTTTTTATTCATTATATTATTATTATTCGGAGTTCGGATTGATGAACTAAATCAGATAGTTAGATGGGTGAAATAAAACAGCTTGTATTTAATTTGAATTTTTTTTAATTTGCAGTCAAAATATTGAGTCTCATTCTCTATGTATTAAGAATAAAATGAAGTGGAAAAAAAGTGGAAGGGTCCATTTCCCCCAAGATTGTTTGTTTTAGTCATCCTGTCTTGAAGCGGGCTCAAAAGACCAAGACCAACCTTATTGAGTTTTCACTACCATTTGTATGAATTACCATACATGTATTACGATAAATAAAGGAGTAGGGGATTGATAAAAAATAAAATGATTGGATAGTTAGAAACACCAAGATACACAAAGGATTAGTAATAGAGATTATGTAAATTATATTATCCAAAAGAGTATTTCTGCAGAATATAAAAAGAATACTAATTGGGGCTTAAAATTGGTAGAAATAATCAGGCAGTACTCCCCACAATTCTGGTCCAGAGTATAGGCTACTATCCACCGATTAAATAAATATGACTATCAGGAACGAAATAATCCTTTAAATTTTTTTTAAGTCCTCCTTTTGTACATAAAAAAGAAAACAAAACCAAAACTAAGAAGGAAAAAAAAGAAAGAATCCATTAATATAATTAATATAATACAATTCCAATAAGCAATAAACAAACAGGGATCCCTTTTTATTCTTTCTTATATCCATATTTCATGGAGATAGAATTCATATCTTAATTCATATTCTTTTTTGTAATCGAAAAGGATAGGTTATTAATAAATTAAAGGAGTATTTTATTGAAGAATTAAGTTATTACTCAAAAAATTCTATTTTTTAGGGGATAAGATCAATTCAGAAGTACCTTTTTATTTTTATTTTATTTTTTTCTATTTTATTATTATTATTATTCTAATTCGAACAGACAGAATTCAATTGGTTTAATTCAGGACCGTCCAATAAAAATGAAGCCCACCTATCTTAGGGATATATCAAGAGAAATAAACAGTGCCGTCCTTAGATTTATTTATAGCCTTCGAGGAGCCGTATGAGGTGAAAATCTCATGTACGGTTCTGTAATAGCGATGGGAACAGTAATGTTATCACCGACTATGATTATCTAACAGTTTAAGTACAGTTGATATAGTGGATTCGCAATCAAAATATGGTTTTTGGGGGTGGAATTTATGGCGTCAACCTATAGGTTTTATTGTTTTTCTAATTTCTTCGCTAGCGGAATGTGAAAGATTACCTTTTGATTTACCAGAAGCAGAAGAAGAATTAGTAGCCGGTTATCAAACCGAATATTCGGGTATAAGATTTGGTTTATTTTATGTTGCTTCCTATTTAAACCTATTAGTTTCTTCATTATTTGTAACGATTCTTTACTTAGACGGTTGGAATACCCCTACCCCGTACATATTCGTTTCTGAACTTTTTGAAATAAATAAAGCGTGTGGAGTTTTTGGAACTACAATTGGTATCTTTATTACATTAGCTAAAACTTATTTCTTCTTGTTCATTTCTATTACAACAAGATGGACTTTACCTAGATTAAGAATGGACCAATTATTAAATCTTGGATGGAAATTTCTTTTACCTATTTCTCTCGGTAATCTATTATTAACAACTTCGTCTCAACTGCTTTCACTGTAAAAAATGAATATTCTATATTGATAACTTGTCTCAAACAAGAGAAAGAAACATAATCAAGTTATTCATAGATATTCACGATATGTTCCTTATGGTAACTGGGTTCATGAATTATGGTCAACAAACAGTACGAGCTGCAAGGTATATTGGTCAAAGTTTTATGATTACCCTATCCCATGCAAATCGTTTCCCTGTAACTATTCAATATCCTTATGAAAAATTAATCACATCGGAGCGTTTCCGCGGTCGAATCCATTTTGAATTTGATAAATGCATTGCTTGTGAAGTATGTGTTCGTGTATGTCCTATAGATCTACCTGTTGTTGATTGGAAACTGGAAACTTCTATTCGAAAGAAACGATTGCTTAATTACAGTATTGATTTCGGGATCTGTATATTTTGTGGTAATTGCGTTGAGTATTGTCCAACAAATTGTTTATCAATGACTGAAGAATATGAACTTTCGACTTATGATCGTCACGAATTGAATTATAATCAAATTTCTTTGAGCCGTTTACCAATGTCAGTAATTGACGATTATACAATTCGAACAATTTTAAACTCGCCTCAATTCAAATAAAAATGAAATAATCATAATTTCATTATATAAATTAGAATATAATTATATAAATTATATTAATTATATAAATTATATATATATATATATATATTATATATAAGAAAATATAAAATAATCTAATGGATTCTATATAATTTAAAAAATGAAATCATATAAATAATGATATATTTTAAATATATCAAATCAATAGTAAATATTATAGGAAGAAAATATTAAAATATTAAAAAATGAAATAAATATAGATAGATAGAATAAATATTATTATAATAATCTCGAAATGTAAATCGATTTGTAATTTTTTCCAAAAATGGAATTATAGAATAAATATATACTCTATATATATAGAGAGAGAGTAGAGAGTATAGCTTCTAACTACTCTTTCGTATAAAGAATGAGATTCTTCTTAGAACTGTACCTATATCAACTCACACTCTTTAGGAGTTAATTCAATTAGTAATTTAGTATATCAATTTTTTTCCCGGTCGTATCAATAAGGTCATGAAATTTCGATTTATTTATTTCTTATTTTCCATATAATGGATTTGCCTGAACCGATACATGATTTTCTTTTACTCTTTCTAGGATCAGTTCTTGTATTAGGAAGTATAGGAGTAGTATTATTTACCAACCCAATTTTTTCTGCCTTTTCGTTGGGACTGGTTCTTGTTTGTATATCTTTATTCTATATTTTATCAAACTCCCATTTTGTAGCTGCGGCACAGCTACTTATTTACGTGGGAGCTATAAATGTTTTAATCATATTTGCTGTGATGTTCATGAAAGGTTCAGAATATTCCCACAATTTGGATTTTTGGACCGTTGGGGACGGAGTTACTTTGATGGTTTGTATAAGTATTTTTGTTTCACTAATGACTACTATTCCAGATACATCATGGTACGGGATTATTTGGACTACAAGATCAAATCAGATTATCGAACAAGATTTGATAAGTAATAGTCAACAAATTGGAATTCATTTATCAACAGATTTTTTTCTTCCATTTGAACTCATTTCAATAATTCTTTTAGCTGCTTTGATAGGTGCAATTGTCGTGGCCCGACAGTAATAAATCTTTAGAACTATCAACAGCAATTCAAATTCCATTTTGCTCTATCTTATCCCATCCATTTCCTTTCAATTATATGTGAAAGGAAAAGATTGTTTCTGTTTAAAATAATTTTTTTATTCGATTTAATGTATTCTATTTTTTCGGTTTTGTTCGATTCTCTAGTCAATCGAATGCGTTGATTGAATTGTTGTTCATATTGAAATGAATCGAAATTTATAAGGAGTTGGTCAATGATGCTCGAACATGTACTTGTTTTGAGTGCCTATTTATTTTCTATCGGTATCTATGGATTGATCACGAGCCAAAATATGGTTAGAGCCCTTATGTGTCTTGAACTTATACTGAATGCGGTTAATATTAATTTCGTAACATTTTCTGATTTTTTTGATAGTCGTCAATTAAAAGGAAATATTTTTTCCATTTTTGTTATAGCTATTGCAGCCGCTGAAGCAGCTATCGGACCAGCTATTGTTTCATCAATTTATCGTAATAGAAAATCAACTCGTATCAATCAATCGAATTTGTTGAATAAATAAATGAATAAAAAAATAGTATTAATCATAAACATTATAGAATATTCAAAGTAGAATATGAATATTCAACAATTCCCAATTAACATGTATGATACATAACGTATGATCATGTTTGCGAAAACGTAAGAAATCAAAGTATCTTGGCCCTTTTTTAGGAACTTGATCCAGAAGTAGATTGATTGGAAAACGTCTGGTAAATCGTTGATTCATCTGGTGTCTAAATATATGATTCATTTAAAAGTTTTACTAGATCGAAAATTTCTGATGTTCAAAAACTAATAGACCCAATGTCACATTCAGTAAAGATTTATGATACCTGTATAGGATGTACTCAATGTGTCCGAGCTTGTCCGACAGATGTATTAGAAATGATACCTTGGGACGGATGTAAAGCTAAGCAAATTGCTTCTGCTCCAAGAACAGAGGATTGTGTCGGCTGTAAAAGATGTGAATCTGCCTGTCCGACGGATTTCTTGAGTGTTCGAGTTTATTTATGGCATGAAACAACTAGAAGCATGGGTCTAGCTTATTGATTGATACGTTTCAAAAAACCCCACACGAATACGTTTTTTTACTGACAAAAACCCGTGCTCAAAACATAAAAAAGGTCGTTTTGAGCACGGGTTTTCTGGCCCAAGTGTATCTTATTTTTACCACGAATTTTTTTCCTTGGTTAACAATAATTGTAGTTTTGCCAATATCCGCAGGTTCCTTAATCTTCTTATTTCCTCATAGAGGAAATAAGGTAATTCGTTGGTATACTATTTGTATATGCTTAATAGATCTCCTTTTAACAACCTATGCATTCTGTTATCATTTCGAATTGGACGATCCATTAATGCAACTGACGGAGAATTATAAATGGATAAATTTTTTTGATTTTTATTGGAGATTCGGAATAGATGGACTCTCTATCGGACCGATTTTACTCACTGGATTTATCACCACTTTAGCGACTTTAGCGGCTCAGCCGGTTACTCGGGAATCCAAATTTTTCCATTTTCTGATGTTAGCAATGTATAGCGGTCAAATAGGATCATTTTCTTCTCGAGACATTTTACTTTTTTTCATCATGTGGGAAGTAGAATTAATTCCTGTTTATCTACTTTTATCCATGTGGGGAGGAAAGAAACGTTTGTATTCAGCTACAAAGTTCATTTTGTACACTGCAGGAAGTTCCGTTTTTTTATTAATGGGAGTTCTAGGTATCGGTTTATATGGTTCCAATGAACCAGCATTAAATTTGGAAACATCAGCTAATCAATCATATCCTTTGGCACTGGAAATAATATTCTATATTGGATTTCTTATTGCTTTTGCTGTAAAATCGCCGATTATACCCTTACATACATGGTTACTAGACACCCATGGAGAAGCACATTACAGTACTTGTATGCTTTTAGCCGGAATTTTATTAAAAATGGGAGCGTACGGATTGGTTCGAATTAATATGGAATTATTACCCCACGCTCATTCTATATTCTCTCCCGGGTTAATGATATTAGGTGCAATTCAAATAATCTATGCTGCTTCAACATCTCTTGGTCAACGTAATTTAAAAAAAAGAATAGCTTATTCCTCTGTATCTCATATGGGTTTCATAATTATAGGAATTGGTTCGATAAGCGATACGGGACTCAATGGAGCCATTTTACAAATAATCTCGCATGGGTTTATTGGCGCTGCGCTTTTTTTCTTGGCAGGAACGGGTTATGATAGAATACGTCTTCTTTATCTCGACGAAATGGGTGGAATGGCTATCCTACTGCCAAAAATATTCACGGTGTTCAGTATCTTATCGATGGCTTCCCTTGCATTGCCAGGCATGAGCGGTTTTGTTGCAGAATTGATAGTCTTTTTTGGAATAATTACGAATCAAAAATCTCTTTTAATGACAAAAATACTAATTACTTTTATAACGGCCATTGGAATGATATTAACTCCTATTTATTCATTATCTATGTTACGCCAGATGTTCTATGGATACACGCTTTTTAATACACCAAACTCTTTTTTTTTTGATTCTGGGCCGCGAGAGTTATTTATTTCGATTTCGATCCTTATACCTGTAATAGGTATTGGTATTTATCCGGATTTGATTTTATCATTATCAGTTGACAAGGTCGAAGCTATTCTATCGAATTTTTTATAGAAAGTTTTCATGAAATAAAAAAAAAGAAATAAAAAAAAAAAAAAGATTTCTTGCTCTTTTTTTTTTTTTTAAATAGTGTCCATTATACAATGAAAAAAGAAATCTTTTTCTTCTATCATCTTAACTTACAAAAAGGAATTGTAACCAGATGTCTTTGATGTTTGGGAGAACCCCTTGAATCACTCCATTAGTGGATTCTAAGGGGTTCTCGACGGTTTATGTGAAGTTTTATTATATGCTTACTATGTTTGTATTTGTCAGACCCCTTCTTTTCACTTAAACTCAATTTGATGTAAATGAACCATAACTATGTAATCCTATTCCTAATAGATTGATCCCAAAATAACATACCCAAATTATAAGAAAGCCCATAGAGGCTACTATTGAAGAATTTACACCTTCCAATTTCTTTCTAGTATGTAAAAAAATCGCGAATATTGTCCAAGTAATAAACGCCCAAGTTTCCTTTGGATCCCAATTCCAATAGGATCCCCATGCCTCATTAGCCCATACTGCTCCCGAAAGAATACCTATGGTTAAAAAGATAAACCCTAGACTAATAATACGATGACTCCAACGATCCAATTGTTGAATAAATTGGGACCTGTAATAATTTCGAAAAGAAAGAAAAGAAGTGTTTCGTAAAATATTATTTCTCTTGTTCAGGTATTTGATCTCAGCAAAAGAAAATAACTCATTTAAAAAATAAAAATTTTTGCTATTACCAATAATCCTTATGACTTTTCGAAATGTAATGACTAAAAGAGCTACTGATAATAATGAGCCACATAAAAGAGCTGCATAGCCTAATATCATCATACTTACATGCATCATTAACCAATGGGATTGGAGAGCGGGTACTAATATTGTGGATTGATGCATTTTGATTAAAAGACCCGAAGTAGCAAAGCCTTGGGTCAAAATAACACTTGGTGCGATTACTGTGCTTAAATGGTTTTTATGTTTTTTAAAAGTAAAAGACGGAATCATATTAAAAATGGAAAAACCCCATGAAAGAAAGATTAATGATTCATATAAATCACTTAATGGTAAATGCCCCGAAAAAATCCAACGAATAACTAATAATCCTGTTATACAGAAAAAAGTTACTATCATGCCTTTTCCCAACGAATCATATAGTCCTACGATTTCATTGAGTGATAAGTTTATCAAATGAATTGCAATTACAATTGATACAACCGAAAATGATATATGAGTTAATATATGCTCTAAAGTTGAAAATATCATAAAAAAAAAGGGTCCACGAATTATAGGAATGGAAATCGGGAATGGAATTCATTCTAGGACTTACTCTTTTCGAAGATAAGATGCCATGCCGCCACTCGGACTCGAACCGAGATGCTCTAGCACTGCTTCCTAAGAGCAGCGTGTCTACCGATTTCACCATAGCGGCTTGCTCGAAATCATAATAATCTATTTTTAGTAAATCGTCGAGATTGAAAGAGTCAATTCAAATGCAATACAATATTTGTTTAGTAAACATAAAAATCGAAACATTAAATAATTTTTATTTTTTGAAGATTTGAATATTCCAATTACAATAAGAATTCTGATTATCATTCGTTTTTCGTTTCGAGTGTCAATTTTATTTAAGTTAAGTTAGTAATGGGAGTGGGCTTTTTCATAGTTTATCCTTTCTCAAAATGGCACCGTTCTAACTAGATCTAAACAGTTCTGACTTCAACCTCTGAAACACAAAATTTGCTTTCTCTTTTGTGTTTTAAATGATTCATTTTTTTTTTTTTTTTAATAATTAAATAAATTGAAAATAAAATAAATAAAAAATATGCATTTCTTTTTGAAAGAAAAATAGTATTTTTATGAATCACAAATTTAGTTAGCACTATATTCCAAGAATTTATATAAATAAACATTTGCATAGTTTTGTATTAATCATTAGGATTTTTGTTGTGTCGAAAAGTTAATATTTCGAAAACCAATTAAAAAAAATTATTAAGATATCAGATAAAAAAGACTTTTGATTTCGATCGTAATTGTACCCTCTTTTATTTTAAGATCCATTTTGGAGCATTTAAATTTGAAAATTATTATCTCCAATAAACCAATAAAAAGGAAGGGTGACTTTTCAATTGGGTTAAAAAAAGAGGGTATATATATATATATATAATATAAATATATATATATAGCTAGTTAATATGGTTAGTGATAGTAATTTAGAGATATAGTAATTTAGAGAATATAATATAGTACTTCAAAAATTTACAAAAACAAGTTTGAAATCAATTAGTTCCAATGCCCAATAATGTGTCCCATTTCATTTATTTTTTTTTACTAAAGATTTTCTATCTACTTAGTATACTAATACTAAACAAACAAGACAAAAAAACTTTATTATTGATTATTTGGTCGAAACTCTTCATTCCAAAAATGAGAAAACATACTTCAAAAAGTTGAAATTTTGTTATGTTTATTCTTTTTTTGTTGTTTCAAAAACCAGTACCATTCTTCTTTCTATATAGAATATAGATATCTATCTATATAGAATATAGATATCTATAGAATATAGATATCTATAAAGAAATAGATTATAAATCTATAGGTATTTGTTGCACAAAAAAACTTTTTGAGTTCCCTGTAGAAAGAGATGTGGCTAAGGAAAAAGATTTCAATGTTGTCCAATATCCCTTTTTTTTCCAAATATTTTTACGAATCCGTTTTTTTGATATAGAAGTACGTTTTTTTGGAACTGCCATTCAAAAAATTATACTAGTTTTTTCATTACTAAAGTTCATGTGAAAGACATCTATTGTTCAAAATGAATTGTTCTTTAATTAGACCTATATCTATCCACTTTTTTCTAGGTTACATTCCCTTCATAAAAAAATATACATATGTAAAAATCACATAGTCTTTTTGTTTTTTGTTCCTAGTAATATTTTATGTAATATTTTATGTAATTCTTACAAAAATAAAGAAGACTGTCTGTCTGGTTATATCTCTGTCTATTTTCGTCGTACTCCATTTATACATCGAATAAAATAAATCGAAAAAGCTTAAGAAATCAACCCTTATCCTGCTTAAAAATGAATTGCTCAAGCTCGAAGAAAGAGTGTGCCTAATTTCCATTTGAAAATGGAATCAGACCGGTCGTTAATCTATTAAAAGATACATTCTTTTTAATTTAAAAAGAATGTATTTTTTCTCTGCTATGTAAAGTAAACTCTTGAATATCATAATCTTTTTTACAAACTTAGATGTCTTTTATTGTAACGGGAAATAATCAATTAGTTCAAAAAATAATCAATTAGTTCAAAAATGAACTACAATTTTTCGGAATAAACAAACTCAATAAATTTTGATTTTATTGAGAGGGATTCATATCAAAATAAACTAATTTTTTGGTGTAATTTTTTCTATTCACTCTAACTCTATAAGGTGTAAATTATTGTAATATATAATAATTTATTTTCTTTTTTATAAATATTTTTCTTTTTTATTAATATTACTAACTAAAAAACCAAAAAAGAAAGTTTCTTTTTTACTAAGAATTTGGTCATATCATATTTGACGCATTTTCACTTCGTGCTTTGCAATATTGAATTGAAGTTATTGTACAAAGATTCAAAATAATTAATAATAGAGAATTCTGTTTTCGTTTTGCATATCTTAATTTTTCTTTTATTAACTGAACCTTTCAAACGAGCTAAAACCGGCGAATAAGAAACAAAACTCATTAAGATTAAGAAGAAAAAGATTTTTTGTATTTTTTTGTATGGAATATACGTATCAATATTCGTGGATTATACCTTTCATTCCACTTCTAGTTCCTATGTTAATAGGAATGGGACTTCTCCTTTTTCCGACGGCAACAAAAAATCTTCGCCGTGTGTGGGCTTTTCCTAGTGTTTTATTGTTAAGTATAGTTATGATTTTTTCGATTGATTTGTCTATTCATCAAATAAATACCAGTTCTATCTATCAATATGTATGGTCTTGGACTATCAATAATGATCTTTCTTTAGAGTTTGGCCACTTGATTGATTCACTTACTTATATTATGTCAATATTAATCACTACTGTTGGAATTTTGGTTCTTATTTATAGTGACAATTATATGTCTCATGATCAAGGATATTGGAGATTTTTTGCTTATATAAGTTTTTTTAATACTTCAATGTTGGGATTGGTTACCAGTTCGAATTTGATACAAATTTATATCTTTTGGGAATTCGTTGGAATGTGTTCCTATTTTTTAATAGGTTTTTGGTTCACACGCCCTATCGCGGCAAATGCTTGTCAAAAAGCATTTCTAACTAATCGTGTAGGAGATTTTGGTTTATTATTAGGAATTTTAGGTCTTTACTGGATAACGGGTAGTTTGGAATTTCGGGATTTGTTTGAAATATTCAAAAACTTGATTTCGAATAATGAGGTAAATCTTTTATTTATTACTTTGTGTGCCTTCCTATTATTTGCCGGTTCAGTTGCTAAATCTGCCCAATTTCCCCTTCATGTATG